CTTTTAGATAGTTTGTCTAATAAACTCTACCCATCTATAAAATAGATGGGGGATATCCGGGTGAGATGGATAAAAAAATATGTATTATGATTTAGACTAGAAATGAATATGCATGTCGATTCATATCTTTATCTTTCAATTTATAGAAGAAGCTCATACACATGAATCATGTGCCAGGAACCAGATTTGAACTGGTGACACGAGGATTTTCAGTCCTCTGCTCTACCAGCTGAGCTATCCCGACCATTCCCAATGTATCATCCTTATTTTATTAGATGACTGGGGTCTATGTCAATAAAAAGAAAGTATGAAAGAAGATTACCAACTTTTATCCAGGTACTGTAATTTCTTGGATCTTCAAAAAGATGTTCATTTGTATGTGTATCATACGTATCTCACAAGACTTGTGTAAGATGGATGAAAGGCGTTTCCAGTCAAATCCGTTTGTAAAACAATAGAGTGAATGATAAAGATGAGGAATTTGGAACCACTAACTAAAATAGATATAGGAGAAATCGTTGGGATGTCAAATAGGCTTTTGGGGATAGAGGGACTCGAACCCTCACGATTTTTAAAGTCGACGGATTTTCCTCTTACTATAAATTTCATTGTTGCCGGTATTGACATGTAGAACGGGACTCTATCTTTATTCTCGTCCGATTAATCAATTCTTTAAAAGATCTATCAGACTATGGAGTGAATGATTTGATCAATGAATATTCGATTCTTTCTTCTATGTGGAATCAATTAAAACCAACTCTTCTTTTTTTTCATAAAAACAGAATATATTAGTAATTAATCATTTGATATGATAAAGTATTCAATACAAATGTACTTTCACACTTTATGAGAAAGATTCTTCGACCAAAGGAGTCAACTCCATATGTTAGAACAGCTTCCATTGAGTCTCTGCACCTATCCTTTTTTCTTTTTCAACTTTTGTTTTCGGAAAACCGGATTTGGCTCAGGATTGCCCATTTTTATTAATTCCGGGGTTTCTCTGAATTTGAAAGTTGTCACTTAGTAGGTTTCCATACCAAGGCTCAATCCAATTAAGTCCGTAGCGTCTACCAATTTCGCCATATCCCCCTTTCCTTTTTTTAGATTAGGATCCTCATTGTGGTGTCCTTCCTCCCTCTCCTCTTTTCTTTCATTTCTATTTCTACTGTAACCGCCGAATTCATTAGATACCGATTGAAAAAGTTTTTTGATTTATTACCTATCTTTTTTTATAGGAGACTCCTATGTTGGTCCAATCAAATATGATTTTATCATTTCTGGATCCGCAATTCAATATATATGGGTATATACCACATAGATATGTATATATCTTTCTCTTCCTGTCACTTTTTCCCTGCAATTTGTAATACTTAAACGGTCGATTCTTTTTTTTTGTTTTAACTTCCACCTTTACGAATGAAAGCGGAGGAATGTCTCATTAGTTATAAGTTCAAATTCTATTAAACTAAAATTATTCGACTCGAAATAAACTAAATAGAAATCTAAATCAAAACACAGAAGTGTAAGAAAAAGAATTTAAAATGACATTTGAATTCAAAAATGAAAAATAAAATTTGACTATCACTATCTAATTAGAATTCTGATAAATAGAAATTATATATAATGATATATGAATCCTTATTTGAAATTAGCTATTCTTTTCTAGATTCATATAGTATAGATTATGAATAACTAAGAAATACTATTTAATAAATAAGATTTATAGGATTCCTATGTATATAAAATTATAAAATATACAATGTTATTATGTAGGCCCGCTTAGCTCAGAGGTTAGAGCATCGCATTTGTAATGCGATGGTCATCGGTTCGATTCCGATAGCCGGCTTTTCCCATTTTTTGATTCCCAATTTTACATGATTGAGACTTTGAAATCAAAGAATATTGAAAAAGAAAAAGTATTTCCTCCCTTTTCTCAAAAGTTAAGAATTTATTAACTTATAGGAATTTCCTGTCAGGAAAAGGATTTTTTTCTATATAATAGAAAGGGCAAAGGGCTTGGATATTTATCCAATTCATCTCATTCTTCTTTATAGTACAAGTACACTACTTCAGTAAACTTCGCTTCATTTAGTTCAGTTTTAGTTTAGGGTTGTTATTTTGTAAAATATAATTTTTTTAATATATATTTTAATATTTTAAAAATAAAAAATCAATATAAATAAGAATTCCATTTATTCTAAATTAAGGAGTCTTTATGTCACGTTATCGAGGACCTCGTTTCAAAAAAATACGCCGGCTGGGGGTTTTACCAGGATTAACTAATAAAAGGCCTAGAGCCGTAAGTGATCTTAGAAACCAATCGCGTTCCGGGAAAAAATCTCAATATCGTATTCGTCTAGAAGAAAAACAAAAATTGCGTTTTCATTATGGTCTTACAGAACGACAATTACTTAAATATGTTCGTATCGCCAGAAAAGCCAAGGGCTCAACAGGTCAAGTTTTACTACAATTACTTGAAATGCGTTTGGATAACATTCTT